GCTATCGTAGCTTAAGTAAAGCATAACACTGAAGATGTTAAGATGAGCCCTAGAAAGCCCCGAAAGCACAAAGGCTTGGTCCTGACTTTTCTATCAACTCTAGCCTAACTTACACATGCAAGTATCCGCACCCCCGTGAGAATGCCCCACAGTTTCCTCATCAAGGAAACAAGGAGCCGGTATCAGGCACAATTAATATTAGCCCAAGACACCTTGCTTAGCCACGCCCTCAAGGGACCTCAGCAGTGATAAACATTAAGCCATAAGTGAAAACTTGACTTAGCCAAGGTTAAGAGGGCCGGTAAAACTCGTGCCAGCCACCGCGGTTATACGAGAGGCCCAAGCTGATAGACACCGGCGTAAAGCGTGGTTAGGAGTATAAATATGATTAAAGCCGAATGCTCTCAAAGCTGTTATACGCATACGAGAGCTAGAAGCACAACAACGAAGGTGGCTTTACAATTTCTGAACCCACGAAAGCTAAGGCACAAACTGGGATTAGATACCCCACTATGCCTAGCCCTAAACATTGATAGCTGATTACATTTCTATCCGCCTGGGAACTACGAGCATAAGCTTAAAACCCAAAGGACTTGGCGGTGCTTTAGATCCACCTAGAGGAGCCTGTTCTAGAACCGATAACCCCCGTTAAACCTCACCTTTTCTTGTTCTACCCGCCTATATACCACCGTCGTCAGCTTATCCTGTGAAGGACTATTAATAAGCAAAATTGGCACAGCCCAAAACGTCAGGTCGAGGTGTAGCGTACGAAAAGGGAAGAAATGGGCTACATTCTCTATGCTAGAGAACACGAATGATAAACTGAAAGACGTATCTGAAGGAGGATTTAGTAGTAAGAAGGAAATAGAGTGTCCCTCTGAAACTGGCCCTGAAGCGCGCACACACCGCCCGTCACTCTCCCCAAGCTCCTTACATATTTTTAAATAAAACCTTTAAACTGCAAAGGGGAGGCAAGTCGTAACATGGTAAGTGTACTGGAAAGTGCACTTGGATAAATCAGGGCATAGCTAAGAAAGAAAAGCATCTCCCTTACACTGAGAAGTCATCCGTGCAAGTCGGATTGCCCTGAAGCCCAATAGCTAGCCTAAACAACCAAAAACAACAACTAAACATTAATAAACCCTAAGACACCCATTAGAATAAACAAACCATTTTTCCTCTTTAGTATAGGAGATAGAAAAAGATATTTGAGCAATAGAAAAAGTACCGCAAGGGAATGCTGAAAGAGAAATGAAACAACCCAGTAAAGCCACATAAAGCAGAGATTTTACCTCGTACCTTTTGCATCATGATTTAGCTAGTAAATCCTAAGCGAAAAGAATTTTAGTTTAGTTTCCCGAAACTAAGTGAGCTACTCCAAGACAGCCTATTAATAGGGCGCACCCATCTCTGTGGCAAAAGAGTGGGAAGAGCTTCGAGTAGAGGTGACAGACCTACCGAACTTAGTTATAGCTGGTTGCCTGAGAATTGGATAGAAGTTCAGCCCTCTGCCTTCTTTAGTCAAACGAAGTTATACCCAACCGACCAAGAGAATGCAAAGGAGTTAGTTGGAGGAGGTACAGCTCCTCTAACACAAGATACAACTTTACCAGGAGGATTAAGATCATAATAAATCAAGGCATCCGTGTTTTGGTGGGCCTAAAAGCAGCCACCCTAATAGAAAGCGTTAAAGCTCAGACACGAAGTTCCCCACTAATCCTGATAACACCTCTGAATCCCCTAATACTACCAGGCCATCCTATGCACCCATAGGACTGATTATGCTAATATGAGTAATAAGAAAGAAAAGACTTTCTCCAAGCACAGGTGTACATCGGAACGAACCCCCACCGAAAATTAAAGGTCCCAACCACAGAGGGTATTGAAAACATTTTAGACCCCAAGAAAAACACTCAACTACTTACCTTTAACCCCACACTGGCGTGCCCATTAAGGAAAAACTAAAAGAGAAAGAAGGAACTCGGCAAACACAAGCCTCGCCTGTTTACCAAAAACATCGCCTCTTGCATTCAATATATAAGAGGTCCCGCCTGCCCTGTGACTCTAAGTTTAACGGCCGCGGTATCTTAACCGTGCGAAGGTAGCGCAATCACTTGTCTCTTAAATGGGGACCCGTATGAATGGCATAACGAGGGCTTAACTGTCTCCTTTCTCAAGTTAATGAAATTGACCTCCCCGTGCAGAGGCGGGGATGCAGACATAAGACGAGAAGACCCTATGGAGCTTTAGGCACTAAGACTGATCATGTAAAAGACCTCTTATAAAAGAATATAACTTTGTGAAAGCAGTTTAATTGCCTTTGGTTGGGGCGACCGCGGGGAAACAAAAAACCCCCATGTGGACTGGGGCCACTAGGCCCTAGAAATAAGAGCTCCCGCTCTAACTAACAGAACTTCTGACCTTACTGATCCGGCCATGGCCGATCAACGAACCGAGTTACCCTAGGGATAACAGCGCAATCCCCTTATAGAGCCCATATCGACAAGGGGGTTTACGACCTCGATGTTGGATCAGGATATCCTAATGGTGCAGCCGCTATTAAGGGTTCGTTTGTTCAACGATTAAAATCCTACGTGATCTGAGTTCAGACCGGAGTAATCCAGGTCGGTTTCTATCTATGATGTAATTTATTTCAGTACGAAAGGACCAAAAAAATGAGGCCCCTGTTTTCGACAAGCCTCCCCCTCACTTACTGACCTCTACTCAAGTAAATAAGAGGGTACAACCCCCAGCCGTAGAGCATGGCATATTAAAGTGGCAGAGCCCGGACATTGCAAAAGGCCTAAGCCCTTTCCACAGAGGTTCAAGTCCTCTCTTTAATTATGCTCTCCACACTGATTACCCACGTTATTAATCCCCTGGCCTTTATTGTCCCTGTCCTCCTAGCCGTCGCTTTCCTCACCCTGCTTGAGCGGAAGGTGCTCGGCTATATACAGCTCCGAAAAGGCCCTAACATTGTGGGGCCTTACGGCCTTCTTCAGCCAATCGCAGATGGTGTCAAACTCTTTATTAAGGAACCAGTACGCCCATCAACTGCCTCCCCAATTCTGTTCCTTCTCACCCCCATGCTCGCACTCACCCTCGCCCTTACCCTTTGAGCACCAATTCCCATGCCTTACCCAGTGCTAGACTTAAACCTAACCATTCTGTTCCTCCTCGCACTCTCCAGCCTAGCGGTTTATTCGATCTTAGGGTCAGGCTGAGCATCAAATTCAAAGTACGCACTGATTGGGGCGCTACGGGCCGTAGCCCAAACAATTTCCTATGAAGTGAGCCTCGGGCTGATCCTCCTCTGCATAGTCATTTTAACCGGGGGCTTTACGCTACAGACATTTAATGTAGCACAAGAGAACATTTGGCTCGTCGTTCCTGCCTGACCTATGGCAGCTATGTGGTATATTTCAACCCTTGCGGAGACCAACCGAGCCCCCTTTGACCTGACAGAAGGAGAGTCAGAACTAGTCTCAGGCTTTAACGTGGAGTATGCAGGAGGGCCTTTTGCCCTCTTCTTCCTCGCCGAATACGCTAACATCCTTCTCATAAATACTCTTTCAACCCTTTTATTTCTGGGCGCCTCCCATATCCCAGCAATCCCAGAACTCACCTCAATCAACTTGATGACAAAAGCAGCCCTTCTCTCAGTGCTCTTCTTATGAGTTCGCGCCTCCTACCCCCGGTTCCGATATGACCAGCTGATACATCTTGTCTGAAAAAATTTCTTGCCACTGACGCTGGCCCTGGTCATTTGACACTTGGCACTCCCAATTTCCTTCGCGGGTCTTCCCCCCCAACTGTAACTCGGGAGTTGTGCCTGAAGTTTAAGGGCCACTTTGATAGAGTGTAATACGGGGGTTAAAGTCCCCCCAACTCCTTAGAAAGAAGGGGTTCGAACCCTACCCGGAGAGATCAAAACTCTCTGTGCTTCCACTACACCACTTACTAGTAAAGTCAGCTAAAAAAGCTTTTGGGCCCATACCCCAAACATGTTGGTTAAAGTCCTTCCTTTGCTAATGAACCCTTACATCTTAACTACCCTATTATTAAGCTTAGGTTTAGGTACTACTCTCACATTCATGAGCTCACACTGACTCCTTGCCTGAATGGGCCTTGAGATCAACACTCTTGCTATCATCCCACTCATAGCCCAACACCACCACCCCCGAGCCATCGAAGCTACAACCAAATACTTCTTGGCCCAAGCTACTGCTGCCGCCACACTCATATTTGCAGCTGTGACTAACGCCTGAATGGAAGGACAATGGGACATCAGCCAGATGTCGCACCCCCTCCCAAACGCAATCATTACCATTGCTTTAGCCCTAAAAATTGGTCTCGCCCCCCTACACACCTGAATGCCAGAGGTACTTCAAGGGTTAAGCCTTACCACCGGATTACTTATATCTACATGACAAAAACTAGCTCCTTTCGCCCTCCTCCTCCAAATACAGCCAGCCAACCCAAACCTCCTTATCTTCCTAGGGCTCACCTCCACGCTAGTCGGGGGCTGAGGAGGTCTCAACCAGACCCAACTCCGGAAGATTCTAGCATACTCCTCTATCGCCCACCTTGGATGAATAATCTTGGTCCTTCAGTTTGCCCCGTCCCTTACATTCCTAGCTTTAATCACATACTTTGTTATGACCGCCGCCGCTTTCCTGGCATTCAAACTCAGCAACTCAACGAGCATTAATTCACTAGCCTTCTCATGAGCCAAGACCCCAACACTAGCCGCAATGGTTTCCTTAATGCTCCTCTCCCTCGGTGGTCTCCCTCCCCTCACCGGCTTTATGCCTAAATGAATAATTATTCTAGAGCTCTCAAAACAAGGACTTGCTGTTACTGCAACCCTAGCTGCATTGAGCGCCCTCCTAAGTCTGTACTTTTACCTCCGCGTTACTTATGCGGCAGCCCTCACTATGTTCCCCAACACAACAACTGCCACAACCCCTTGACGTACACAATCGACTCAAGCAACCCTCCCTTTGGCCCTCACCTCAGTGATGGCGATCTGCCTTCTCCCCCTGGCCCCAGGAATTATTGCAGTACTCACCTTCTAGAGACTTAGGCTAATCTAGACCTAGGGCCTTCAAAGCCCTCAGTGGGAGTGAAAATCTCTCAGCCTCTGTAAGACTTGCGGGACACTACCCCACATCTCCTGTATGCAAAACAGGTACTTTAATTAAGCTAAAGCCTTCCTAGACAGGCAGGCCTCGATCCTACAAGATCTTAGTTAACAGCTAAGCGCTCAAACCAGCGAGCATCCGTCTACTTTCTCCCGCCTAGCAATAACAGACAATAGGCGGGAGAAAGCCCCGGCAGGGGACTAACCTGCTTCTTTAGATTTGCAATCTAATATGTTAAAACACCTCAGAGCTGGTACGAAGAGGACTTGAACCTCTGTACATGGGGCTACAATCCACCGCTTAACCCTCAGCCATCATACCCGTGGCAACTACCCGTTGACTCTTTTCAACCAATCACAAAGACATCGGCACCCTCTACATGATTTTTGGTGCCTGAGCTGGAATAGTCGGTACCGCTTTAAGCCTACTAATTCGAGCAGAACTAAGCCAACCCGGCGCTCTCCTTGGAGACGACCAGATTTATAACGTAATCGTAACAGCTCACGCTTTCGTAATGATTTTCTTTATAGTAATGCCAATTATGATCGGAGGTTTCGGAAACTGACTTATTCCGCTAATGATCGGCGCCCCCGATATGGCATTCCCTCGAATGAATAACATGAGCTTCTGACTACTCCCTCCTTCCTTCCTTCTCCTCCTTGCTTCTTCAGGGGTTGAAGCTGGGGCCGGGACCGGATGAACTGTTTATCCCCCCTTATCAGGAAACCTTGCTCACGCCGGGGCATCCGTAGACCTCACAATTTTCTCCCTCCACTTAGCAGGAATTTCTTCGATTCTTGGTGCAATTAACTTCATCACAACTATTATCAACATGAAACCCCCTGCCATCTCCCAGTACCAAACGCCTTTATTTGTTTGGGCTGTCCTGATTACAGCCGTACTTCTTCTCCTCTCCCTGCCTGTGCTTGCTGCCGGAATCACAATGCTCCTGACTGATCGTAATCTAAACACCACCTTCTTCGACCCAGCCGGCGGAGGGGACCCAATCCTGTACCAACACTTATTCTGATTCTTCGGGCACCCTGAAGTTTACATTTTAATTCTTCCTGGGTTCGGAATGATCTCCCATATTGTAGCTTACTACTCGGGTAAAAAAGAACCTTTCGGCTACATGGGCATGGTGTGAGCAATGATGGCGATCGGCCTACTCGGGTTTATCGTGTGAGCTCACCACATGTTCACAGTAGGGATGGACGTCGATACACGAGCATACTTTACTTCCGCCACTATGATTATCGCCATCCCAACAGGTGTAAAAGTCTTTAGCTGACTGGCCACCCTCCACGGGGGAGCAATCAAATGAGAAACTCCCCTACTTTGGGCCCTCGGTTTCATTTTCTTATTCACAGTAGGAGGACTAACGGGGATTGTTTTAGCCAACTCTTCTCTTGACATCGTTCTTCACGACACATACTACGTAGTTGCCCACTTCCACTACGTACTATCAATGGGTGCTGTCTTCGCCATTGTAGCTGCATTCGTACACTGATTCCCTCTATTCTCAGGCTACACCCTTCACGACACCTGAACAAAAATTCACTTCGGAGTAATGTTCGCAGGGGTGAATCTAACATTCTTCCCGCAACACTTCCTTGGCCTTGCAGGCATGCCTCGACGATACTCAGACTACCCCGATGCCTACACCCTCTGAAATACAGTATCCTCTATCGGCTCTCTCATCTCCCTCGTTGCTGTTATTATGTTCCTTTTCATTATCTGAGAGGCATTTGCAGCTAAGCGAGAAGTTCTATCGGTAGAGCTGGCTTCAACAAACGTTGAATGACTTCACGGCTGCCCTCCTCCTTATCACACATTTGAAGAGCCCGCTTTCGTCCAAGTCCAAGAAAACTAATACGAGAAAGGAGGGAATTGAACCCCCATAAATTGGTTTCAAGCCAAACACATAACCACTCTGCCACTTTCTTCATAAGATACTAGTAAAATAGCTATTACACTGCTTTGTCAAGGCAGAATTGTGGGCTAAAATCCCGCGTATCTTGCCAATAATGGCCCATCCTTCACAATTAGGACTTCAAGATGCAGCCTCACCTGTTATAGAGGAACTCCTTCACTTTCATGACCACGCCTTAATAATTGTGTTCTTAATTAGCACTCTAGTTCTATACATTATTGTTGCCATAGTGTCAACTAAACTTACAAACAAGTACATTTTAGACTCTCAGGAAATTGAGATTGTCTGAACAGTTCTTCCAGCTATTATTCTTATTTTAATTGCTCTCCCTTCCCTCCGAATTCTCTACCTAATGGACGAAATTAATGACCCCCATCTTACCATCAAAGCAATGGGGCACCAATGATATTGAAGCTATGAATATACCGATTATGAAGACCTGGGGTTCGACTCATATATAGTCCCCACACAAGACCTAGCCCCTGGGCACTTCCGCCTATTAGAAGCAGACCATCGGATAGTAGTACCCGTTGAGTCCCCAGTACGAGTCCTAGTTTCCGCCGAAGACGTACTCCACTCCTGAGCAGTCCCTGCTCTTGGAGTAAAAATGGACGCAGTCCCAGGACGCCTAAATCAAACAGCCTTTATTACATCCCGCCCAGGAATTTTCTATGGACAATGCTCAGAAATTTGCGGAGCAAACCACAGCTTCATGCCTATCGTCGTTGAATCCGTTCCCTTAGAACACTTTGAAACCTGATCCCTAGCAATACTTGAAGACGCCTCGCTAAGAAGCTAAATCGGGCCCTAGCGTTAGCCTTTTAAGCTAAAGATTGGTGATCCCCAACCACCCTTAGTGACATGCCCCAATTAAACCCTGCACCTTGGTTTGCTATTTTACTCTTCTCTTGATTTGTTCTCCTAGTCGTAATTCCCCCTAAAGTTATAGCCCACACGTTCCCAAATGAGCCCACCACCCAAAGCACAGAAAAACCAAAAACAGAATCCTGAAACTGACCATGACACTTAGCTTCTTCGACCAATTTATAAGCCCTGTTCTCCTAGGTATTCCCTTAGTTGCCCTTGCCCTCCTGCTCCCCTGACTTCTATTCCCGGCACCCACAACCCGCTGAATGACCAGCCGCCTTTTAACCCTACAAAGCTGATTTATTAGCCGATTTACAAACCAACTTCTCATGCCCATCAACTTCGGAGGCCATAAATGAGCCCTAATTTTTATGTCGCTGATACTATTTCTCATCACCCTTAATATGCTTGGCCTCCTCCCATACACCTTTACACCAACAACCCAGTTGTCACTAAACATGGGCCTTGCCGTCCCTCTTTGACTTGCTACAGTTATCATTGGCCTCCGAAACCAACCAACTATTGCCCTCGGACACCTATTGCCTGAAGGCACCCCAACCCCTCTGATCCCAGTACTAATTATTATCGAAACTCTTAGCCTGTTCATCCGTCCCCTTGCTCTTGGGGTACGGCTAACTGCCAATTTGACAGCCGGCCACCTATTAATTCAACTTATTGCTACGGCAGCCTATGTCCTCCTACCCCTAATGCCTGCAGTAGCCATCGCTACCTCGACCGTTCTATTTTTGCTTACACTTCTAGAAGTTGCTGTCGCAATAATCCAAGCTTACGTCTTTGTCCTTCTGCTAAGCCTATATCTACAAGAAAACGTCTAATGGCCCATCAAGCACACGCATACCATATGGTCGACCCTAGTCCCTGGCCCCTAACAGGGGCCGCTGCCGCCTTGTTAATAACATCCGGCTTAGCAATTTGATTCCACTATAGCTCAACAGTCTTAATAGCCCTCGGCACTATTCTTCTCCTCCTCACAATGTACCAGTGATGACGAGACATTGTCCGAGAAGGAACATTCCAAGGACACCACACAGCCCTAGTCCAAAAAGGCCTACGCTATGGGATGATTCTATTTATTACATCAGAAGTATTCTTTTTTCTTGGCTTTTTCTGAGCCTTCTACCACGCAAGCCTCGCTCCCACCCCTGAACTAGGGGGCTGCTGGCCACCCACAGGCGTCACAACACTTGATCCCTTTGAAGTTCCCCTCCTAAACACAGCGGTTCTGCTGGCTTCTGGAGTCACAGTAACATGAGCACACCACAGCATTATGGAGGGGGAGCGCAAACAAGCCATTCAATCCCTCCTTCTAACTATTCTTCTCGGCTTTTACTTTACATTCCTCCAAGGCCTGGAGTACTACGAAGCCCCCTTTACAATTGCAGACGGGGTATATGGTTCAACCTTCTTTGTTGCCACAGGCTTCCACGGGCTACATGTAATCATCGGCTCAACATTCCTGGCTGTTTGTCTCATGCGCCAAGCCCAGCACCACTTCACATCTGACCATCACTTTGGGTTTGAAGCTGCTGCATGATACTGACACTTCGTCGATGTGGTTTGACTCTTCCTGTACATCTCGATTTATTGATGAGGCTCATAATCTTTCTAGTACTAACGTTAGTATAAGTGACTTCCAATCACATGGTCTTGGTTAAAATCCAAGGAAAGATAATGAACCTAATCACAACTATCGCACTAATTGCCATTGCCTTATCAACAGTCTTAGCCACCGTCTCATTTTGGCTCCCCCTGATAACCCCGGATCACGAAAAACTCTCCCCATATGAATGCGGGTTTGACCCCGTAGGATCCGCCCGCCTCCCATTTTCGCTACGCTTCTTCCTAGTTGCCATCCTATTTCTCCTCTTTGACCTAGAAATTGCCCTACTCTTGCCCCTCCCCTGAGGAGACCAGCTTTCCTCCCCACTCTCAACCTTCTTCTGAGCATCCGCTGTTCTTGTTCTCCTTACGGCCGGACTAATTTATGAGTGACTCCAAGGAGGCTTGGAATGAGCTGAATAGGCGGTTAGTTTAAGAAAAACCTTTGATTTCGGCTCAAATACTTATGGTTAAAGTCCATAACCACCTTATGACCCCCATCCACTTTTCTTTCTCGGCAGCCTTTGTGCTAGGTCTATCCGGGCTAGCATTCCACCGCACACACCTTTTGTCCGCCCTCTTATGTCTCGAGGGGATAATGCTGTCATTATTTATTGCCCTTTCCCTGTGGTCTATAAGCCTCTCTTCCACAAGTTTTTCTGCTGTCCCCGTCCTGCTCCTGGCATTCTCAGCCTGTGAAGCAAGCACAGGCCTGGCCCTCCTAGTCGCAACAGCCCGAACCCACGGCACGGACCGCCTCCAAGCCCTTAACCTTCTACAATGCTAAAAATCCTTATCCCCACTTTGATACTTCTCCCCACAGCTTGGGCAGCCCCTAAAAAATGGCTATGGCCCACAACCCTTCTCCACAGCCTTTTAATCGCTACGGCAAGCCTCTCCTGATTAAAAAATATGTCCGAGACAGGCTGAACTACCACAAATTCATACCTAGCGACAGATGCCCTCTCTACACCCCTCCTGGTCTTATCATGCTGACTACTCCCCCTAATGATTTTAGCCAGCCAAAACCACATAGCACCCGAACCTGAAAGTCGCCAGCGACTATATATTTGCCTTCTAACATCCCTTCAAATCTTCCTAATTATAGCCTTTGGGGCCACCGAAGTCATGATGTTCTACGTTATATTTGAAGCTACCCTCATCCCCACCCTAATCTTAATCACACGCTGAGGAAACCAGACCGAACGACTCCGAGCCGGCGTGTATTTTTTATTCTACACACTAGCAGGATCACTACCCCTTTTAGTTGCACTTTCCCTTCTGTATGTCTCGACAGGCACTCTTTCCCTCCTAATCCTTCAGTATTCAGAACCACTACAATTGTCTGGTCTGGCAGATAAATTTTGGTGAATAGGCTGCATGCTAGCTTTCCTTGTTAAAATACCCCTCTATGGCGTCCACTTATGGCTCCCAAAGGCACATGTAGAAGCCCCAATTGCCGGCTCCATAATCCTGGCGGCTGTCCTGCTAAAGTTAGGGGGTTATGGTATGATACGGATACTCACCGTGCTTGACCCCCTGACAAAAGAAATGAGCTACCCATTTATTATTTTAGCCCTATGAGGAGTTATCATGACAGGCTCAATCTGTTTGCGACAAACAGATCTAAAGTCCCTAATCGCGTACTCCTCCGTAAGCCACATAGGTTTGGTAGTAGGAGGCATTTTAATCCAAACCCCCTGAGGATTCACAGGGGCATTAATTCTTATGATCGCCCATGGCCTAACCTCTTCAGCACTCTTCTGTCTAGCTAATACAAACTACGAACGCACTCACACTCGAACAATAGTACTAGCCCGAGGGCTCCAAACTGTCCTCCCCCTGATGGCTACCTGATGATTTATCTCTAGCCTAGCCAACCTCGCGCTACCACCCCTCCCCAACCTAATGGGTGAGTTGATGATTATCACATCCCTACTTAACTGGTCCTGGTGAACAATCGCGCTCACAGGGACAGGCACTCTAATTACAGCAGGTTACTCCCTCTATATGTTCCTGGTAACTCAACGGGGCAAGCTTCCCGCACACCTCCCAGCCATCGAACCCACCCACTCTCGCGAACACCTACTGATTACTCTCCACCTCCTCCCCCTCCTCCTACTTATTCTGAAACCCGAGTTAATCTGAGGGTGGGCTGCTTGTAGATATAGTTTAACCAAAACATTAGATTGTGATTCTAAAAACAGGGGTTAAAATCCTCTTATCCACCGAGAGATGCTCGCTAGCAACGAAGACTGCTAATCTTCGCCCCCTTGGTTGAACCCCAAGGCTCACTCGAGCCCGCTTCTAAAGGATAACAGCTCATCCGTTGGTCTTAGGAACCAAAAACTCTTGGTGCAAATCCAAGTAGCAGCTATGCACCCCACCCCACTAATGATAGCCTCTAGTCTTGTCCTTATTTTCGCACTATTAGTGTACCCTGTTGTTACCACCATCAACCCCAGCCCCCGGAAAGAGGGCTGAGCATTAGAACAAGTAACTACCGCCGTAAAGATGGCATTTTTTGTTAGCCTCTTACCCCTCGCCCTCTTCCTAAACCAGGGGGCTGAAATTATCACTACAACCTGATGTTGAATGAATACAGAAACCTTCAACGTCAACATTAGTTTTTACTTCGATTTTTACTCAATCGTCTTTACACCCGTTGCCCTCTATGTCACTTGGTCTATCTTAGAATTCGCCTCCTGGTACATGCACGCCGATCCTAACATGAACCGATTTTTCAAGTACTTACTAATCTTCCTAATTGCCATAATCATCCTCGTAACCGCCAACAACATGTTCCAGTTGTTTATTGGGTGAGAAGGGGTCGGAATCATGTCCTTCTTGCTAATTGGCTGATGGTACTCCCGGGCGGACGCAAACACCGCGGCACTGCAGGCTGTCCTGTACAACCGTGTCGGAGACATTGGGCTGATCTTCGCTATAGCATGACTAGCAATAAACGCCAACTCCTGGGAAATTCAACAGATCTTTTCAGTTACAAAAGATATAGACCTTACACCTCCCCTCCTCGGCCTCATTCTAGCCGCCACCGGAAAGTCAGCACAATTCGGCTTACACCCCTGACTTCCCTCCGCTATGGAGGGGCCCACGCCGGTATCTGCCCTACTTCATTCAAGTACAATGGTCGTAGCTGGAATTTTTCTTCTCATCCGCCTAAGCCCGCTCTTAGAAAACAATCCCACAGCCCTAACCACTTGCTTATGCCTCGGGGCCATAACAACCCTCTTTACCGCCACCTGCGCCCTCACCCAAAACGATATCAAAAAAATCGTAGCCTTCTCTACTTCAAGCCAACTAGGGTTAATGATAGTCACCCTTGGGCTTAACGAGCCACAACTCGCCTTCCTACACATCTGCACCCATGCATTCTTCAAAGCCATGCTCTTCTTGTGTTCGGGCTCTATCATCCACAGCCTCAATGACGAACAGGACATCCGAAAAATGGGAGGCATGCATCATCTCACACCTTTTACCTCCTCTTGCCTCACCCTTGGAAGCCTTGCTCTAACAGGCACCCCCTTCCTAGCCGGCTTCTTTTCCAAAGATGCAATTATTGAAGCCTTAAATACATCCCACCTAAACGCCTGAGCCCTCACCCTGACATTAATCGCCACCTCTTTCACAGCAATTTACAGCCTCCGAATCATTTTCCTAGTCTCTATGGGCCATCCCCGCTTCAACCCTCTTTCCCCTATTAACGAAAATAACCCAGCCGTAATTAACCCTATCAAACGACTGGCCTTAGGAAGCGTCCTTGCGGGCCTCCTAATCACCTCCAACCTTGCAGCCTTTAAAGTTCCCGTTCTAACCATGCCCGCGAGCCTCAAACTTGCAGCCCTTGCAGTCTCAGTCCTAGGCCTCGCACTAGCTATAGAAATGGCATCCCTGACAAGTAAACAATTCAACCGGACCCCCACCCTGGCCGCCCACCACTTCTCCAACATGCTTGGGTTCTTCCCAGCAACTATCCACCGTGTCACTCCTAAAATTAACCTCCTCCTTGGCCAAGCAATCGCATCCCAAACAGTGGATCAAACATGACTAGAGAAGGCTGCCCCCAAAGCTTTAGTGTCCATTAACGAGCCACTCGTTACCACAACAAGCAACCTCCAAAAAGGTATAGTTAAAACCTACCTCACCCTATTTATCTTCACCCTCTCCCTCGCAGTTGTCCTTGCCTCCCTTTAAACAGCCCGCAGAGTACCTCGACTTAACCCCCGCGTTAACTCAAGCACCACAAACAACGTCAACAAAAGAACCCAAGCACTGATTACCAACAACCCTCCACCAGCGGAAAACATCAACGCCACTCCACTGATGTCCCCCCGCACCGTGGCAAATCCTCCAAACTCATCAGCAGACACCCAAGAAAATTCATACCACCCCCCTCGAAATAGCGCCGAAACTACGGCAACCACAAAAATATACCAGAACATCGATAGCACAACGGGCCCACTTCCCCAGCTTTCCGGGTATGGCTCCGCCGCTAAAGCAGCAGAATACGCAAATACAACTAGCATCCCTCCCAAATAAATTAGGAACAACACTAAGGACAGGAAAGAGCCCCCATGGCCCAATAAGATACCGCACCCAAGCCCTGCAACAACGACCAGCCCCAGTGCTGCAAAGTAGGGCGAGGGGTTTGAAGCAACAGCTAGCAAACCCAACACTAACCCAAGGAGAAATAAAGATATAACGTAAGTCATAATTCTCGCCCGGATTTTAACCGGAACTAATGACTTGAAAAACCACCGTTGTTATTCAACTACAAGAACCCATAATGGCTAGCCTTCGCAAAACCCATCCCTTACTAAAAATCGCCAATGACGCACTCGTCGACCTGCCTGCTCCCTCTAACATTTCCGTCTGATGAAACTTTGGCTCTCTATTAGGCATGTGCTTAATTATCCAAATTCTTACAGGCCTCTTTCTAGCAATACACTACACCTCTGACATTGCCACAGCCTTCTCATCCGTAGCCCACATCTGTCGGGACGTAAATTACGGCTGACTAATCCGCAACCTCCACGCCAACGGGGCCTCCTTCTTCTTCATCTGCATCTATATGCACATCGGACGAGGCCTTTATTACGGCTCTTACCTTTACAAAGAAACCTGAAACGTCGGGGTAATTCTCCTGCTCTTAGTAATGATGACTGCCTTCGTAGGCTATGTCCTGCCCTGAGGACAGATGTCCTTCTGAGGTGCGACAGTCATTACCAACCTACTGTCCGCTGTGCCGTACATCGGAAACGACCTAGTACAATGAATTTGAGGGGGCTTCTCCGTAGATAATGCCACCCTCACTCGCTTCTTCGCCTTCCACTTCCTCTTTCCGTTCGTTATTGCGGCAGCTACAATGATCCATCTGATTTTCCTCCACGAGACAGGCTCTAACAACCCACTTGGCATGAACTCGGATGCCGACAAAATTCCTTTCCACCCCTACTTCTCTTACAAAGACCTGCTTGGGTTTGCAGTTGCCCTACTGGCCCTATCATCCCTTGCACTTTTTGCCCCTAACCTGCTAGGGGACCCTGACAACTTCACCCCGGCCAACCCCCTCGTCACGCCCCCTCACATTAAGCCTGAGTGATATTTCCTATTTGCCTATGCCATTCTCCGATCTATTCCTAACAAGCTTGGCGGAGTCCTAGCCCTTCTAGGGTCCATTCTGGTCCTTATAGTAGTACCCATCCTCCACACGTCTAAACAACGAGGAACGATGTTCCGCCCCATCACACAGTTCCTTTTCTGAACCCTCATTGCCGACATTGTAATCCTGACCTGAATCGGGGGGATGCCCGTCGAACACCCCTATATCATTATCGGGCAAGTCGCCTCAATCATCTACTTCTCACTATTCCTATGTCTCATACCAGCCGCCAGCCTATTAGAAAACAAAGCCCTAGGGTGAGCATGCATTAGTAGCTCAGTTTCAGAGCGCCGGTCTTGTAAACCGGAGGCCGAGGGTTAAATTCCCTCCTACTGCTCAAAGAGAGGGGATTTAAACCCCCACCGCTAACTCCCAAAGCTAGTATTCTAAAACTAAACTACTCTTTGTTCGACTATTATATTATTTCATGGTGTTTTTACAGCTATGTATTATCAGCCATCTTGTATTTTAACCACAATTCAGGTAATAATTAAATAAGGTGTGCTAACACCATTTCAGACCTTAACTCAAAATAATATTAAGGTCAATCAGGAAATAGAATGCTCAACATAAGTGCTAGTTCAAAAGATATACCAAGCACTCCACAGTCCTGAGTGTAAGCTATTTAACCCAATAAGAACCGAGCAACCTCTGGAGGATAGCGTTAACTCCTATTGAAGGTGAGGGACAAAAATCGTGGGGGTTTCACTCGGTGAACTATTCCTGGCATCTGGTTCCTATTTCAGGAACATACAATTTACTAACTCCCCAGTAGTCCCTTGTCCTGGCATAAGTTAATGGTGGAGTACTATGATGGGACACCCCCCATGCCGGGCGTTCTCTCCATTGGGCTACTGGTTCTCTTTTTTGTCCTCCTTTCACTTACATTTCAGAGTGCACACGGTAATAACTAACAAGGTTGTACATTTCCTTGCATAGAAGAAATAGGTGCAGTGATGAAAAGATATAACACAAGAATTACATAATACTATATCAAGGACATAATAGTAATTACTTAATCGAGATAAACTATTAATCACCCCCTCTTCGAGGTTTATTATCGTTAAACCCCCCCTACCCCCCCATCACTCCTGGGATGTGTAACACTCCTGAAAACCCCCCCGGAAACAGGAAAACCTTGAGTAATTTATGGGGCCTAAAATTCGCATTTTAAACTATTATAATATTGCAAAT